ACATAGTGACATATCATATTGTAACAAGCAAATGCAAATATTGCAAAAATTTGAAAGAAATATTAAATAATGCTAATTGCTATTAAAAATAACAATAAAAAAATATTTAGAAAATGTTCTTTAATTAGGAAAGTGTTTTAAAAAACTAACCATGCAAAAAAAAAATTTTTAAAAATTTTAGGAGGATTCGAAATGACTAATTTGAATAAAAAAATTGTAATTTTAGGAGGATTCGAAATGACTAATTTGAATAAAAAAATTGTAATTTTAGGAGGATTCGAAATGACTAATTTGAATAAAAAAATTGTAATTTTAGGAGGATTCCAAATGACTAATTTGAATAAAAAAATTTTATGGACCCCTTGTTGCAGTAATAGGGATCTGGGTCCATTGGAAAATGAAAATCAAATAGAAAATGAAAATCAAATAGAAAATGAAAATCAAATAGAAACTGAAAATCAAATAGAAAATGAAAATCAAATAGAAACTGAAAATCAAATAGAAAATGAAAATCAAATAGAAAATGAAAATCAAATAGAAAATCCAGTTTCTGAGATTACCGACGATCCCTTTTTTCTGAATGCGCTAGACGGTTGTTTTGTGCGTTATTTTAATTTTTGTTTTCGGGAACGTATTATCGATAGTTTGACCAATAGTATCATTAACGATTTTCTTGACGATTTGATTCGCTCTGCAAGCGATAGTGCGAGCTCTAGTGCAAATTCAAAAAATGGGGAGATTAACCCAAATCATAATTCCGATAACCATAGTTCCGATACCCATAACGGCGAAAGTGAAGACCCTAGCACGAATGAGAATTCCGATACCCATAACGGCGAAAGTGAAGACCCTAGCACGAATGAAAATTCCGATGACCATAAGGGGGAAAATGAAGAACCGAGCACGAGTGGTAATTCCGATGACAGTGGAAGTCAAAATGGTAAGCCAAGCCAAAACACAAATGAAAACGAAGAACCCAGCACAAATGAGACAAATGAGAAGTTGGACGCCTACAACTACACCAATGGTAGTGCAAATATTAGTCCATTACGGATCTGGGTGTGGAGCAGCATAGATGCTAATTCCGACGACATCCCAAAGATAAATGGGATTCGCAATCTATCCGTGGATAATGATAGTCTGTTCGGAAGTCAAAACGGTAGTCTGTTCGGGAGTCAAAACGGTAGTCTGTTCGGGACTAGCACGGATGATAGTTCCGATACCCATAACGGCGAAAGTGAAGACCCTAGCACGAATGAGAATTCCGATACCCATAACGGCGAAAGTGAAGACCCTAGCACGAATGAGAATTCCGATGACCATAACGGGGAAAATGAAGAACCTAGAAAAAAAATAGATTATGGCGCTTTTTGGGTTCAATGTGAAACTTGTTATGGAATAAATTATAAGAGGTTATTTTTTCAGTCAAGACTGAATATTTGCGAACACTGCGGCTGTCATTTGAGAATGGATAGCCCGGAGCGAATTGAACTTTCGATTGATCCAGGCACTTGGGATCCTATGGATGAGTATGAAGCGGTTAAAGAGGATTCGATTGATCCAGGCACTAGGGATACTATGGATGAAGCGGTTAAAGAGGATTCGATTGATCCAGGCACTAGGGATTCGATTGATCCAGGCACTAGGGATACTATGGATGAAGCGGTTAAAGAGGATTCGATTGATCCAGGCACTAGGGATACTATGGATGAAGCGGTTAAAGAGGATTCGATTGATCCAGGCACTAGGGATACTATGGATGAAGCGGTTAAAGAGGATGAAGACATGTCAGTTCTGGATCCCATTGAATGGGATTGGCATCCAGAGTCGGACGACGATGAAAACGAAGAAGACTCGGAAGACGAGTGGGATCTAGATCCGGATTTGTATTCGTATTCGGATCCAGATCCAAATATGGATCCGGAGGAGGAAGAGGAGAAAGAGGAGAAAGAGGAAGAGGAGAAAGAGGAAGAGGAGAAAGAGGAAGAAGAGAAAGAGGAAGAGGAGAAAGAGGAAGAGGAGAAAGAGGAGAAAGAGGAATCGGATCCGGACGAAGAGAAAGAGGAGAAAGAGGAGAAAGAGGAATCGGATCCGGACGAAGAGAAAGAGGAGAAAGAGGAAGAGGAGAAAGAGGAAGAGGAGAAAGAGGAGAAAGAGGAAGAGGAGAAAGAGGAAGAGGAATGGGACGAAGAGGAATGGGACGAAGAGGAATGGGACGAAGAGGAGGATCCGTGGGGCAAAGACCAATGGAATCCGTGGAATCCGGAGGAGCAAGAGCAAAAAAAGAAGAAAAAGGATCCGGAGGAAGAAGAGGATTGGTCATGGTTGGAGATCGAAGAAGAAGAGGTGGAGGTGGAGGATAAACCTTATATGGAGCGCATTTTTGCTTGTCAAGACGAAACAGAATTATCCGAAGCTGTTCAAACAGGTCTAGGTCAAATAAACGGCATTCCCATAGCAATTGGAGTGATGGATTTTCGATTTATCGGAGGTAGTATGGGATGCGTAGTAGGTGAGAAAATCACTCGTTTGATCGAATATGCTACCAATCAAACTTTACCCCTTATTCTAGTGTGTGCTTCCGGAGGAGCCCGCATGTACGAAGGAAGTTTGAGCTTGATGCAAATGGCTAAAATATCTGCCGCTTTATATGATTATAAAGCGAATAAAAAGTCATTTTTTATATCAATCCTTACCACTCCTACGACTGGTGGGGTGACAGCAAGTTTTGGTATGTTGGGGGATATCATTATTGGTGAACCCGACGCTTATATTGCATTTGCGGGTAAAAGAGTAATTGAACAAACATTAAATATAGAAGTACCTGAAGGTTCACAAACAGCCGAAGTTTTATTTGAAAATGGTTTATTGGACCCAATAGTACCACGTAATCCGTTAAAGGGCGTTTTGGATGAGTTATTACAGCTACACAATTTTTGTCCTTTGAATAAAAAAGAATAAAAAATTCAGCGGAGTCCTAAGTTAATAATAAAGTTCAAAATTCGTTAATTTTTTTTGCGAACTAAATATTAAGTATTTAGTTATCGGAATCAAAGGAAAAATCGTAAAATGGATTTTTTGGGGGTGGCATAAGAAGAAATTATAGAAAGATAATGCAGATAAACAACAAATTATCTGCATTATCTTTCTATATTCCTAATTCCTAAATAGGGAACCTTCTAGCAACAATAGAAAAATAAAAGGGCGAATTTTTTCTTCCGCGAAATTCAACTGGACAAGGTAAATGTAAACTAAATAAAACGAATTTCGTGTTCTTTTCTTACCTTCGGATTATAACCAATAACGAATTTGCCGGGAATTTCTAAGCGGAAAAAACTCTTTATTAGATTTATTAAAGTCAAATTCGAAAATTAAAGATTAAAGTTAGAAGACAAGAAAAAGATAAAAAATAATAGAAGAAAAGAAGAAGAAAACAAGTGGATTAATATCCACTTCGTGCGGAAAAAAGTGCATTTAGTTAATTGTACACTCTCTGCATTTCACTTTAATTCACTTTATTCTATATACTCACTTAGATATACTTAGTATAATTATATACGAATTAGAACGAATCTAAGCTATCTTTCTAACAATAGAATATAGCAATAATAGGTAAAAAGATTAATATAAAAAGAAATAACAGATACAAATATTGAATCGAGGTGCCCATTCTATGACAATTCTCAACAACTTACCCCCTATTTTTGTGCCTTTAGTGGGCTTAGTCTTTCCAGCAATTGCAATGGTTTCTTTATCTCTTCATGTTCAAAAAAACAAGATTTTTTAAATCTGATAGATCTGATGCGAGAAATTTCATGTATTTTTTTTTCAAGACTTAGAGACTTGGACTTGGATTATAACACAGATATCTATTCAGTATAATATTGTAAAAAATGCGGGTTTCTTCAAACATATCAAATATAAATGAAAGTTAAAGGGTTCTTGTGCAAACGTAAATATGATATATGAGTAAATTGGCTAATTGAAAAGAAATTGGGGCGTATGTCTGAACTAAATGTAGAACACATGGATGGGGCTATATGTGTGTAATATAGGAGATTTTATGGGAAAGCTACTATTATTTTAGATCTAAGTCTAGATCTAAGGAATTTTTCCTAAAGATTCACATAAGAATATTGAGAGTTGGTAAAAGTTCCTTTGGAAAAAAAGGAAAGTCAAATTGATTTGGGCAAGTCTCCCACTTCCAATAAAATACAACTGGATCTAGTATGAGTTGGCAATCAGAACATATATGGATAGAACTTATAGTGGGGTCTCGAAAAAAAAGCAATTTCTGCTGGGCCTTTATACTTTTTTTAGGTTCATTGGGGTTTTTATTAGTTGGAATTTCCAGTTATCTTGACAGAAATTTGATATCTTTATTTCCGTCTGAACAAATCATTTTTTTTCCACAAGGGATCGTAATGTCTTTCTATGGGATCGCCGGTCTATTTATTAGCTCTTATTTATGGTGCACAATTTCGTGGAATGTGGGTAGTGGTTATGATCGATTCGATAGAAAAGAAGGGATAGTGTGTATTTTTCGTTGGGGATTTCCTGGAAAAAATCGTCGCATCTTACTCCGATTCCTTATGAAAGATATTCAGTCGATCAGAATCGAAGTTAAAGAGGGTATTTATGCTCGGCACGTCCTTTATATGGAAATCAGAGGCCAGGGTCCCATTCCTTTGACTCGTACTGCTGAGCCACGAGAAATTGAGCAAAAGGCTGCGAAATTGGCCTATTTCTTGCGTGTACCAATTCAAGTATTTTGAAATGAACTGAAGAATAAACAATTTTCTTAGCGGGAGGTCAAGGTCAAAATCCGAAGTCAAGAGTTCTCTTTCTTATAGCATAATTTAACTGAAATTCTTTTAGAATACTAATGAATCAAAAACGGCTTATATTCTATATTCTATATACGCAAAAATTCGAAAACAAAACCCTTTTTGCCCTCTTATCCAAAAAATTTTTTATGCGTATGTAAATTCCCTAAATTCCGTAAATTCACTAAGAAAAAGAGTACCAAACAAATCTAAATAACGGGACTCATTTGATAGATCAAAAAAAGTATTTTGGAAAAAGATATAGAGAAAAAGATATAGAGAAAAAGATATAGAAAAAAGATATAGAAAAAAGATATTCTCTTTTTATTTTTCATTTTTATACTATTAGAAATTTATAGGTTTGAAGCCTTGTAATAAAACTTATGCTTGATATAAGACTTTAGATCGTATAGAGTTAACGAATGAAGTCGATTCATTAAAAATTCACAGATGCAAAATGAAAAATAAAGCATTTACCTGTATTCTCTATTTGACATCTATAGTATTTTTGCCCTGGTGGATCTCTTTTTTATTTAAAAAAAGTCTGGAATCTTGGATTATTTATTGGTGGAATACAAGTAAATCCGAAACTTTTTTCAATGATACTCAAGAAAAGAGTATTCTAGCAAAATTCATAGAATTAGAAGAACTCCTCCTCTTGGACCAAATGGTAAAGGAATACCCGGAACCACATCTACAGAAGTTTCGTATCGAAATCCAAAAAGAAACGATCGAATGGATCAAGATACACAATGAGGATCGTATCCATACAATTTTGCGCTTCTCCACAAATCTAATCTGTTTCGTTATTCTAAGCGGTTATTATATTCTAGGTAAAGAAAAACTTATTATTCTTAATTCCTGGGTTCAAGAATTCGTATATAACTTAAATGACACAATAAAAGCCCTTTCTATTCTTTTTTTAAGCGACTTATGTATAGGATTCCATTCAACCCGCGGTTGGGAACTAATGATTGGCTCTGTCTACAAAGATTTTGGATTTACTCATAATGATCAAATTTTACCTGTCCTTGCTTCCATTCTTCCAGTCATTGTTGATACGATTTTTAAATATTGGGTCTTCTATTATTTAAATCGTATATCTCCGTCACTTGTAGTGATTTATCATTCAATGAGTGATTGAAATGAAAAAGGATCCCCTGATCCAAATGGAATGTTTGTTATTTTGTCCATAAGTAAAACATTCAAAATCTTACTGTTTTTATATTATGCACTTCTTTTCTCTATACATCCAAGAAATTAGGATTCCTCCTAGATTTTAGTAAAAATTTTTCAGTAAATAGCAGCTTGGTAGATAGGGAACTTTACTAGGAACCCACCTAATTTTATTGTAGAAATTTTGGGGATCAACGATTGGACCATGCAAACTAGAAAGACCTTCTCTTGGATAAAAGAAGAGATTACTCGCTCCATTTCCGTATCGCTCATCATATATATAATAACTCGGGCATCTATTTCAAATGCATATCCCATTTTTGCACAGCAGGGTTATGAAAATCCACGCGAAGCAACTGGCCGTATTGTATGCGCCAATTGTCATTTAGCCAATAAGCCCGTGAGTATTGAGGTTCCCCAAGCGGTACTTCCGGATACTGTATTTGAAGCAGTTGTTCGAATTCCTTATGATATGCAACTGAAACAAGTGCTTGCCAATGGTAAAAAAGGTGCCTTGAATGTGGGGGCTGTTCTTATTTTACCTGAGGGGTTTGAATTAGCCCCTCCCGATCGTATTTCGCCCGAGATAAAAGAAAAGATAGGTAATCTTTTTTTTCAGAGTTATCGCCCGACTAATAAAAATATTCTTGTGATAGGCCCTGTTCCTGGTCAGAAATATAGCGAAATCACCTTCCCTATTATTTCTCCGGACCCTGCTACTAAGAGGGGCGTTCACTTCTTAAAATATCCCATATATGTAGGCGGAAACCGGGGAAGGGGTCAGATTTATCCCGACGGGAGCAAGAGTAACAATACGGTTTATAATGCTACAGCAACAGGTATAGTAAGCAAAATCATACGAAAAGAAAAAGGGGGATACGAAATAATCATAACGGATGCGTCAGAGGGACGTCAAGTGACGGATATTATACCCCCAGGACCAGAACTTCTTATTTCAGAAGGCGAATCCATCAAACTGGATCAACCATTAACAAGTAATCCCAATGTGGGTGGATTTGGTCAGGGGGATGCGGAAATAGTACTTCAAGACCCATTACGTGTCCAAGGCCTTTTGTTCTTTTTGGCATCTGTTATTTTAGCACAAATCTTTTTGGTTTTTAAAAAGAAACAGTTTGAAAAGGTTCAATTATCCGAAATGAATTTTTAGATCTACGGATTTATCAACATCAAGTTCTTCAAAAGAAGAAAATTTTTGTTCAAAGTGATGTATGATCAAAAAAATTGTGTAAAGCCTTTTGCTTTTTTTGTTTATATTCTTTTTGGATCGGTTTGGAGGAATTCTTTTTTTTTTTTTTACTTGTACCGCGTTCTAGTCATAGTATTTAGACTTTCATAGTCTTTATACTTTTTATTTATACTTTCCGTTTAGATTTTCTATTAGTAATAATCTATTTAGTAATAATTTATTTAGTAATAATCTATTTAGTAATAATCTATTGCTAATAAGAAGAAGACTTTTTGACCTTCTCCCCTCCTT